TACGAGGCTTGTTAGCAAAGCTTGTCGCAAGACAAGACTTAGCAATTTAGCCTCCCCGTTCTTAAGTGGAGAAAGTCCAAATCGACCATACTGCTGCGCGTTTTTTACTTGTATACCATCCAACACTTTAAATTGACTCATCATAACTACACAAATCCCTCCTTGGGGTCTTGTTTGATCACGGAATCACTGAAATTGATCCATGCAATGAAGTTTAGTTTATAAGTATGCCAACCAAAACAAAAAAGGATCGAGTTATGAGTTGAATCGGAAAGGACCGAGCTTAGGTGGAGTTTTTTCCGTATACAGAATACAGATAAAGCGAACACCATACTCGATTTATAGCTGTGGGTTATTTAGGAGGCCTCCCCCATTGTTTCGTGATGAATCGTTTTCCCCTTTTTTTTGGGGTGTTCCATTTTTTGTTCTACGTACGTCTTTTTTTAGGGGGCCTACACCCGTTGTGTGGTAAAGGGGTTCGGTCTCGTAAAAAATGCAACCGTACACCACTTCTACAAATAGCTCGTAATGCTGCATCCCTTCCACGACCGACACCTTTTATTAAGACAACAGCTCGGTGCATACCTTGAGCCACTACTGTGCGAATAGCATTTTCTGTTGTGGTTTGGGCCGCAAATGGCGTCCCCCTTCTTTTACCCTTGAATCCACAAGCGCCGGCAGAGGCGGAAGTAACCACCCGACCCCCTACATCTGTAACAGTAACAATGGTATTGCTGAAACTTGCTTGAACGTGAATAATTCCTTTGGGTATTTTCCGTGCACTCTTACGCGAACGAATGCGTCTATTCCTACTATTCCTAAATGAACTATATCTTCGTATCGTTTTTGCCATATTTGATCATTTTATAAATAAAAGTTAGAGAGATATGGATATATCCATTTGATGTTAACATATCTTTTTTTTGTTTTTATCATTATTCTATTTTTTTCATTTAGCTTTTACTTTATAAAATTCTTTTTTTTTTTTAGATTAGAAAGGTTATCGTTGTCTTTGTTTATGTTTTGGATTGTCACAAATGACTCTAATTCGCCCTTTCCTACGGATCATCCGACACTTTGTACAAATTTTACGAACGGAGGCCCTTATTTTCATATTGTTGATTCCTTAACCTTGAATCTCTTTTTTGGAAGAAAATAAGTTTCTTTGGAGTCGCGAATGGAATCCTCACGAGTCTTCAAGTGCAAAACCCACCTTACTTACTCATACTCCTCATACTCATTCGAATCTGAATTGGAAAGTGATTGAGTCACTAGTCCTTGATGGATTTTTTGGGGATCTTTATTGTTTCCCATTCTTACCTCCTTCTCCTTATATAAGGAATATACTCTAGCTTCCTTTGGTTGGGTGTAGTGGCATAAAGATTACGATTACCATATATATAACAAGATTTCTCCACCCATTCTTTTTAGTCGAGCCTCTCGGTCTGTCATTATACCTTTAGAAGTAGAAAGAATTGCAATCCCCATTCCGCCCAAAATCCTAGGAATTTTTTGATAGTTAGAATAGATTCGTAGACCGGGTCGACTGACCCGTTTTAAATTGAAAAGAGTTCTAGACGGACCCTTCCTATTTCTTCTATGGCGTAGGGTTAAAACCAAAAAGGATTTTTTGCTTTCCCGATGTTCCCTCGCATTTTTGATAAAACCCTCTCGTAAGAGTATTGTTACAATGTTTTGGGCGATGTTAGTAAATGTTATTCGAACCGTCTCTTTTTTATCCATATCGGCATTTCGTATAGAGGTGACTATTTCAGAAAGAGTGTCCTTACCCATGATAAACTAAATGTTGCCTTCAAATTTGGATATAATAAACATGTTCCTTTCTTTTGATTTTTGAATTAATTCTTAAAGGTATCTACCTGAGACACAATCTACCATACTGATAAATGGATTTCATTCAAATACTAGATCACAGTTTCCTTTGAAAAGACTTCTTATAATACTTCAGTCGCTAATGAAACTATTTTGGCGAAATTTGTATTCAATTCTAGGGGGATCGCACCAAAAATGCGAGTTCCTACTGGATTTCTGTCTTTATTAATGACAACTCCAGCGTTGTCATCATATCTTATTCTCATACCATCATCACATTTGAATTCTTTACAAGTACGTACAATTACAGCTTTGATCACTTCTGCTCGTTTTAGAGCCGAAGTTGGCTTTGCTTCCTTAATCACAGCAACAATAACGTCGCCAATATGAGCATATCGTTGATTGCTAGCTCCTACGATTCGAATACACATCAATTTCCGGGCACCGCTGTTGTCCGCTACATTCAAAAGGGTCTGAGATTGAATCATATCGTTTTTTTGTTTTTTTGTTTTTTTGTTTAGCCTGCTCTTTCGACGCAAAGCACGAAGTAAAAAAAAAGAAATCTTTTTTGTCCAAAAAACCTGCAATTCTTTTTTTTATCCCCAAGGCTTACTTACTTATTTTGGTTCTACATTCCTATTTCGAAATAATGAATTGAGTCCGTATAGGCATTTTTGATGCAGCTATTTCAATAGCCTTTCTAGCTATATTTTCCGCTACTCCGCCCATTTCATAAAGTATTCTACCCGGTTTAACGACAGCTACCCAATATTCGGGAGATCCTTTACCCGAACCCATACGCGTTTGTGTAGGTTTTACTGTAACGGGTTTGTCTGGAAAAATACGCACCCATATTTTTCCACCGCGGCGTACATTTCGTGTCATTGCTCGCCGCCCTGCTTCTATTTGTCGAGAGGTGACCCAAGCGGGTTCAAGTGCTTGAAGAGCATATTTACCGAAAGAAATACGACTGCCTCCAGAAGATCTTCCTTTCATTCTTCCTCGATGTTCTTTACGGAATTTGGTTTTTTTTGGACTCAACATAGCAATTAGATCCTTTTTCGAATTCTTATTCAACCCTCTAGAATTGTTCCTTTTTTTGGTTGAACAAAAAAAGAAAGAACGAAAGAATTTTTCATTTTTTGTTCTAGCATAGTAGGATTTCCCGTCTCAAAAGATCCAAACTTTTATGCCCAATACCCCATGGATAGTTAGAACTTGAGTGGAACCAAAATCTATTTTAGCGGTAACGGTTTGGAGAGGGACTCGACCCTTTCTAAGCCATTCGACGCGTGCCATTTCTTGTGCTTTTCCGCCAATACATCCGGCAATTTGTACTTGAATTCCCTTTTTAGATGCTTTTTCGACTAATTCAACAGCCTTTTTCATTACTTTGCGAAATGAAACTCTCTTCTTTAATTGGTCGGCTATAAATTCTCCAAGAATAGTAGGGTCTCCGTAAGGGTTTTTCATTTTTCTAACAGCAAGATTCAGTTTTCGGTTTTGAATGAAGTGAATGGCTTTTTTTAAACTTACCTGTAATTCTTTGATTTTGGTTGTGGGCGGTTCATCCTCTGTTAATAACTGTGAGAATCCCATATAGATTATGACTTTAACCAAATCGATTGATTTGTCAATATGTATTCGTGAAATTACATCCGTAACGGAGGAGATTCTCTCCTTTTCTATATAACTCTTAATGTGTTCTCGTATTTTGTGATCTTCTTGTAGGCCTTCAGAATAATCTTTTCGTTCTTCAAACCAAATAGAGTGATGGGTTTGGGTTGTACCAAGTCGGAAACCTAATGGATTGATTTTTTGTCCCATAATACCTCCCTACTATCCATATCATTACACGGCATACTCAGTATCTTTCTTTTCATTTCTCTTTTCGCCTTATTATTTCAATTCCGTTTTCTTATTTCTGTTTCGTTTGATTTCTCTAAGAGGGCCCATGGTTTTCTGATATATTCTTCATATTTTTCGTTTAATGATATATCCCTCAATACGATAGTGATATGACAAGTGGATCTTTTTATCGGATAACTCTGTCCCTTAGCTCGAGGTTTTAATTTTTTCGCAGTAGGCCCCTCATTGACTTCGGCTTTACTAATGATTAAACTTGTTTCGTCGAAATTCATATTGTGAATACCGTTTGCTGCTGCGGAATAAATTAATTTTAAAATTGGATAACATGCTCGATAAGGCATGAGTTCTAGTATCATCAGTGTTTCTTCGTAGGAACGTCCACGAATCTGATCAATCACTCTTCTCGCTTTGTGAGTAGACATAGGAATATGTTTACCTAAAGCCGATACTTCTGTATATCGATTCTTCTTTTTTTTTTTTATCATGGCGTACCTCCCCCTCTCACTAATGACCGATAATTATCTATATTCATTTTCTTAACGAAGAGATTTCGTATCCCTTTTGCTTTGAACAGAATTCATTTTATTAACGACGAGATTTCGTATCCCTTTTGCTTTTAACAGATTTCGTATCACTTTTGCTTTTAACAGATTTCGTATCCTTTTTGCTTTTCGAGTTTGGTTTATTAAAAATTCTAGTGGGTACAAAATCTCCCAATTTATAATTGACCATATATTTCGTTATAGGAATAGGCACATGTTCCCTCCCGTTATGGATAAAAAGAGTGTATCCGATCATTGCGGGTATAATGGTAGATGCACGCGACCAAGTTTTTAGGAAATCTTTCTGGGCCTTGGCATTCAGTTTCTCGATTTTATTTAATAAATGATTCGCTACAAAAGGGTTTCTTTTTACTGAAGGGAACGGCTTTTTTTGTTTTTTTTTAAATGAACGGAACACAGTAAATTCCTCCTTATTGAATTCTTATTTTATTCTTCTTTTCTTTTTTAAAGACGATGAAATTCTCTTTTTTCTCCTATTTACTACGGCGACGAAGAATCAAATTATCATTATATTTTTTCCTTTTTCTAGTTCTTATTCCGAGTGCAGGACGGCCCCATGGGGTTGCGGGTTTTTTTCTACCAATTGGGGCTTTCCCTTCACCACCCCCATGGGGGTGGTCTACAGGGTTCATAGCTACTCCTCTTACTACAGGACGCTTCCCTAGCCAACGTTTAGATCCGGCTCTACCCAAACTTTTCCGGTTCACTCCAACATTCCCCACTTGTCCGACTGTT